AAGCTCATCCTCTTCATCATATCCATCATCCCCTTCACCATAAAATGCATACTCAAAATATTCATCATTAACTTCATCAGAAATGATCGGCTTGCCCCGAAATGACCTGGCCCAATAGGGAAATTCCAATTCATTGGGCCTTTCGATCCAATCAAATAGAAAGCCCCAAGATTGCCATATTCTAGGAGCCCAAACTATGTGATCGACTGCATCCTCCGCTAACTGTTGCGGGTCGGTGCCTTCTGCCCATTCTTTAAACTCCGATTCATAGAGAAATCTACGATCAAAGATAGAACGAGATCCATTTTCCATCATCTCTAAGGGATTCCTTGGTTCGGGCCGAAGAAGCGAGGATCCCACCAAAGCGCCTTCTACTACTTCTAATAGGCCATCAACTAGATCAGAATCCGTCTCAACGAGTCTATAAGAAGTGATCCAATTTTTTTCATCGGGTCCGGGTAGAGACCAAAGATCTTGAGCGATCGATCCGGCAGAACAACTCAAAAGATAAAGAAGTATCGTTAATTTCTTCATGTTCGTTCCAAGTTCGAAGAACCATTTGTACAAATAAGGATCCCCTTCGTAACATGATTGCTTCTTCATATAGATAGATATAGGATCTATAAGGCAGCAATTATTTATAAGTACATTTTGTGCAACAGCCCTTCCTATCTGATAGAAAAGGATCCCATGATCCGGAACCGGTCTTACATGGGCTCGCAACTCCCAAGTTTGTCTATGAAGAGCGAATCTAATTGTATTAGTGTCTATAATTGATTTCTTCTGTGTAATACTAATCGATAGGGCCTCATTGGTAATTGCTACAAGATCTCGTGCATTGTAACCCATGGCTATGGACCCGAATCCATTAGTATGGAACATTTTCTTTTCCAAGTGAAATCCCCTAGTATATGAAAGGGTGAAAACGTGCTTTCGTTGTTGTGGAATAAGAAGCCTTCGTATCTTAATGCATGTATTTAATTTATTCGGAGCTATTAGAGCGGGATCCACTTTTTGGGGAATATGAGTCGAAGCAATAACAAGAATATCTCTAGTGGACCATCTTTCACAATCCCCGGAGAGATAGTTCAATAATAAACCGAGGGACTCCGACTCATCCACATACAGATCATGAATGTTTGGAATCCATACTATGCAAGGAGACATTGTTCTTGCCAATTCGAATTGCAAGTTGATAGAAGCTAGGTCTATTTCCAACCCGATGATATACCTAAGCATCTCATCATCCACCGTATACTCCTCCCTCAGCTCCGGGTCCGAGTCCAAGTTCGAATAAATAGAGTCGCGATCATCAATACCATCAATATCCACATCTTTAAGCGCACCCATATAGTCCTTAGCAGGATCGCTATCATCATCAATACCATCAATATCCACATCATCAAGCGCACCCATATAGTCCTCAGGATCGAGATCATCAATAGCTCTTTTCAAATCCAGCTTGTTCAGAAATACCGTAATGAAAGGAAGATAGGAGTTTGTCGCTAGGGATTTGACCAAATAGGATCGTCCAGTTCCTATAGGACCTATCACTAAAATACCCCTAGAGGGGGATAGGGCTAGGCGGAACGAAAAAGTTTTTTGTTTTCCATGAGATGGGAAATGAAAACTATTAGCCCCACACGAGGTTTGTGAATAAGTGATTGTCTGATAATGAGCAAGGAATATCCGTCTTTCTGCTAAACAGGATGTATTGAACTCATAATTCATTAGATCCTTTTGATGAATGTCAACTACGTATCGTAAGTAAATTGCTCCCGCTTGTTCAAACATTTGATAACCATAGTCACTCTTTACTAAATGATCAATATGAGTCAGACTCCATAGAATTTTATCAATCCCTTTTTCTGGCCTTAAGGTGGAGAAATGAAACGAGTAAACTCTCTCTTTATCCAAAAACCAATCACAGGTCTCGATCCAGGATTCTATTTCATCATGAGTCTGAAACCTTTGTCCTTTTCTTATCCATGAATAGATCTCTTTACTTGTATGACTTAGATGTCTCGTATTTCTCGAAAAAGGGATTCGATTGATGGGATTTGGTATGATACTTATGAGATCGATGAGATTGAAAAATATCTTCTGTATAAATTTGACCCCATAAGCGGGACCACCACCAAATAGCGCAAAACCCAGTATTTCTGCTAGAAACTCTTCTAATTGTTCCCGAGCAACTAGAAAGAGATTCTTTAACCAGAAAGAATTCGGTTCAGGTTTAGGATACCCATCCACAAGTTTGTACACCCCAATCGTGTATGATGGAATCGTCAAAGATTTTATCCTCTCGAACTCTGTCTGTAACTCACTAGAGTCTAGGGAAACAGAGAAAAGAAGTACCTGAACGAGACATCCAGCAAGAAGAAGAAGTAAAAGGCTTGAATAGAGGAACTCCCGAACATTTGGCGAGCTCAGATGTGTCGATATCAACGGTGACTCATTATTTCGATGAATCATTTCTTCGACCCGAAGAAGCCTACGGCAACACTTCCATGAAATATCACTTGAAATCTCACTTATCGGTGCCCACAATCCCCACAATTTTAGCTTAAGAGCTCGCCATTTTAGCTTAAGAATTCGCCATCCTGATCTGTGCATAATATAATGAAAATTGGATACAAATTTGTGACTGCTACTTAGCATCGGCAATAGGTCTGAAAAAGCATCTAAAAATATCAAATTTAGATATTTGTACCCTGTCGAAGTAAAGAACCATGGCATATATGTTTGGAATAGATTCCATTTTGAGAGAGTTGAAAAAGCACTATCTCGTTGAAAGGTTCTACCCATCTGCCCTTTCTCAACGCCTTTCTTTAGCCAATTTCGCCAAAGACGCAATTTTTTACTCGTTTCGGATGGTAAAGATTTCTCAGAACGTGGAGTGTGAATCAAACCCATGTTTGAATTGAAATTCAGATACTGATGCAAGTTCTTCCTTTCTGAATCAGATAGATTCAGATCTGAAAGAGGTTGACAATAAGTTCTTTCCAAATTGACTATTTCTTCCTCTGTTAGAGGTGTTCCAGAAATGTCTGCGATCGAGTAAATAGTTCTACGAACGAATAGATCGGATCGAATTGGAAAATGGAAAGATTTGTACAAGTTATACCTTTCGTTACCCCTTTGTGGAAAATCGTTAGGTATGAATATGTTAGATACCTGTGACTCGATTGGTGAAATAGTATCTCTCTCCAAAAAAGCATGTTTTTTTTTACCGACGCACAAAGAAAATTTTTTGTTGCGAATGAACAAGATATTGAGGAATTGTCTATACGTAAAATCATAATTCTTGATACGGGCCTTTTCCATATAAAAAGAGAATCTTTTGTTACAGTTACAATAGAAGAAGAAGTGATGTGGATTATTCAAGAATCGAAGTCGATTTGCTTTATAAAAAGAAGATATCAATGAACTTCTATGAAATGCTTTTACGGGATTCAGCCAATTGTCTTGATCGCAGGATATCATTGAGAAATAGGAATCCGTGTTATCAAAGGATTTCCTGTGATTCTTTCTAGTATGGGAGTCAATCATCCACTTCCACTTTGGTATCTTATTGAACAAAAAGTGTGATATTGTTCCTCCATTGATCAAGAATTTCGATTTTTGGGAAGTATCATCCGCTTTCCATTTTTTCAAATGAACGATTGGAAGACCTAGTGATTTTAACAACGGGTTGCAGAGTTGATCATTCGGACCTTTCAATTCATAAATGTGGATCTCAGACCTATGAATGGGCATATTCCCTAAACTCACAAAGAAAAAAGGAAGTGAGTTAGACAAAAAGAGAATCAGCTTTGACAATGACTTAGAAAAATTTTTTTTGTTGATAACCTTAGACCAATCAATCCAATATTGATTAATACGTAATCGATCGAAGACTACTTGAACTTGAAAACGTCTTTTCTGCTCAGAAACGAAATGTTCATGGAAATTTTTGCTCCCGTTGAACCCTTTGTATCTATATGCATCAGGATCCCGATTCATGGATCTCTCGCTTCGAGAAATCAAAATAAGAGAATCGAACCGTTTCTTCTGATTCTTTTTCAAATTCGATAAATGTTGGTTGATCGTATATTTCATTCTAGTTCTATGATTCAGAGTATCGTTTCCTATTTGATCCCTTTGAATTCCATATTCGAAGTTGCGATCGGATCTATTTATTAAAAAGAATCGATTCAATACATTTCTTATGTACCCATAAGTGCTATATTGGATTTGAATCAGATTTCGGATCAATCTATATTGATTGACTGCCTCCATTATGTTGTTGCTAGCAAATACCGCTATTTTTTCTTTTGTATCTTTCAAAAAATTCCCGCAGGAGATCCGAAGCCATTTTTTTCTGATCCTTCGATAAAAGGATTCATTCTCTTCATAAAAAATAGGAGGTAGAACCAATAAAGATTTCTTTTTCGATTCATCCCTGGAGTTGAATACCTCAGTCAAGAATTGTTTTTGATCCAATCCGTAGGAATCAATAGAAAAGGCAAATCCCTTATGATACACCAGATCCGGCTCGGTTATTGATAGAGTGAATAGATCTGCCATTTCTTGAAATCTCTCTTCGGATTCAAAATCGTGGTGTAACGTGTATCCCCCCCTGTTCCGGTCATGGAATAGATGAAATAAATCAAAAAATGGATTTTTGTTCAAGAACGAAATCTTATCGGAACTGCCCATATTCGGTTCATCCTTCGGAACCATATCACATCCCCGATCTGATGAAATAGGATGAATTGAGACGGTCTTTTGTAAATACGTAATTATCTTGAATATATTAACCATTTCTTTATTTTCCGATCGCTTGCAGGGGACAAAAGAAACATCTTGTTCTTTCTTCAACAATTTCTGATCTCTAGTGGACCTCTCAGTAGGATTTGAACCCAGATGAAGTTCTGACCATCTGTCAGAGAAAAAAGAACGAATGGATCTTGTAGGATTCCCAAGAAGTTCTTCGATTTCTTCCGGAAGCCGATGAT